GCATTTACCGCTTTCGAATTTTGGAAATTGGATTTAGACTTTATCGACTTATTTCATATCATGGTTCAGGCGTTAAAAATCAGTGAGGTTTACTCTTCCTTTTCGATGCCCGTGGAACTACTATCAATGGTTTACTTCTTGGGAATGTTAAAAAAAAAAAAGATTACTACGTGATTTTTTGAATATGCCTATATCTATCGCTTTTGCTTCATTGATTTGATTCTCTCAATAGATACCGAGATTCATATTGGAAATCAAAAATATAGTAATTCAAACTATAAGACATAGGAATAATTCAGATTGATCAGAACAAATAGATATAGCAAATAACTGGAATTGGATGCTATGTCAATCCCATATATGGAATTGATATTCACATATATCAAGATAATATTGTAGATTGATATATAGATCCATATCAAATGCAGCCTCTATCTTTATTTTATTCCAGGGGGCAGCTTTATAACAACAATCTAACTAATAAATAGTATGGTAGAAAGAAATAGATGAATCTTTCTACCATACTATCTATCTATTAGAATACTGCCGATTCTAGTCCACTCATTTCATTTAAGACATAAAATTGGAATCTTTTTCATTTTATTTCGTCAATTTTGGCTAAGAACTCAGAAGTCAAGTTTCATTCAAATTAGTTAATAATTAATCGTTTTGACTGACTGTTTTTACATAAATGATAAGTAGAAAAGCGGTAGGAACTAGAATAAATAGTGCAGTAGCAATAAATGCAAGAATATTTACTTCCATAATCTCATCGGTTTTTTACTTTGCAATAACTCGGGATTTAATCCCATAGAGATGATAAATCTTTGGCCTGTAAATTCAATGAATGAATATTACCTCTCGATGATCTTGAATCAGATCAATATCATGAATAACAATATCTGAACTATCAAATCAATTCGTCGTCGAGAATTGAATAGTATAACATAGGAAGTTCTTTTATCCATACCGCCCCAAACTTGGATTGCTGACCTAATCCAAAATTCCTTTATTTATTTATCATTTTTTATTATCTGTTCTTTTTTTCTCTCTAATCTATCTAGTTCCTTATTTTATTGTACAATCATCTGATGAAGTCTCATCAAATAGCTCTTCCACTTCCAGTCGTCACATAGTTACAAACCCAAACAAACAATAAAAGCTAAATGAAAAAAGAAATACGGATTTCCCTTTTGCTTTGACAATGGAATTCTTCCCCCGGTCCCCTTCATAAATCATAAAAAGGGAGAGATTTTTTGATATATTTATTTTATTGGATCCGTCGGGACTGACGGGGCTCGAACCCGCAGCTTCCGCCTTGACAGGGCGGTGCTCTGACCAATTGAACTACAATCCCAGGGAAATACGGGATCTAGCAGAAAATTTGATTTGTTTTTATCTCCGGATCGGGTATTTCTGAAGTACAAAGGGGGTTATATCATCTCATGGCGGATTGGCGAATTATTGGGCCGAGCTGGATTTGAACCAGCGTAGACATATTGCCAACGAATTTACAGTCCGTCCCCATTAACCGCTCGGGCATCGACCCAGGAAGAATCCATTTTCGACTTATTGGTAATCCATGATCAACTTCCTTTCGTAGTACCCTACCCCCAGGGGAATTCGAATCCCCGCTGCCTCCTTGAAAGAGAGATGTCCTAAACCACTAGACGATGGGGGCCTGCTTGACCAACGGCCATCATACTATGATCATAGTATGATCAGTTTTTTGAAATTGTCAATATAATCGAATGATTCTATCCGAGGGATCTTTCCCCCTTCCAGAATTGCATAGAATTGTTTTTTATTCGTCATTGACGAATTATTCATTAGAATCGACATTAGAAATCTAGTAGAAGAGGAGGATTTTTTCTCCAAGAATTTAGTTCAGAAGACAAGTGGAATCTCTTCATTTCATGATTCGATGAAATATCTTGAATTTTATGTTGAATTGCTAGGTGTATGTACATGTATCAATCAAGTGAATTTTGTTCTGGTGGGATCAATTCAATAAAAGAAAAAAGCAATTCGAGTCGGTCTTGAAACAATTCATTACATTTTCTCCTAGACTTCCTAGGTAAATCCATTTTTTTTATTATTCAACAATGAGCCGCTAGACACTATGTAGCTACTGCACGTACTTAATGCATATATACTTATGTTTATAATATATGTACATATAGATATTTTATCCACATAGTGAATAATTCCGGAATTAAATAAAAAAGGCCCTTTTAACTCAGTGGTAGAGTAACGCCATGGTAAGGCGTAAGTCATCGGTTCAAATCCGATAAGGGGCTTTGTAAAACCCCAATCTAGTATTCATATTTGATGGGAGAATTGTATTTTTATTTGTAATAAAAAAAGTAACTAACTGGATAATACATTATCATTATACTTAGTTATAAAGTTGAACATTTGTTTAGTCAATTTTCATTAGTATGAATTTAGGAATAATGAAAAGTCACTTCTTGAATCACCGAATAGTCCTATTTTCCAT